TAAAAAAAATGAATATAGATTTTTTTTTAGTGAGAGGTAAACCTTATGATAAAGAATAAAAAGAAGAAATCATATACTTCTGTATATGCTTTAGGGCAATATATATCTATGTCTGCCCACAAAGCACGGAGAGTAATTGATCAAATCCGTGGACGTTCCTACGAAGAAGCACTTATGATATTAGAACTTATGCCTTATCGAGGATGTTATCCCATTTTTAAATTGGTTTATTCTGCAGCAGCAAATGCTAGTCACAATAAGGGTTTAAAAGAAACCAATTTAGTCATTAGTAAAGCTGAAGTGAACCAAGGAAATACTGTAAAAAAATTAAAACCTCGGGCACGAGGACGGAGTTACCCAATAAAACGATCCACTTGTCATATAACTATCGTATTGGAAGATACATCCTTCTATCAACAATATGACGAATATTTAATGTATTTAAAAAAACCTGGATGCAGTAATGAAAACAAAAATCTAACATGTTATGATACATATAGTAGTGGAGGCCTATGGGACAAAAAATAAATCCACTCGGTTTCAGACTTGGTACAACCCAAAGTCATCATTCTCTTTGGTTTGCACAACCAAAAAAGTATTCTGAAGGTTTAGAAGAAGATAAAAAAATACGAGACTGTATTAAAAATTATGTCCAAAAAAATATAAGAATATCCTCTGGTATGGAAGGAATTGCACGTATCGAAATTCAAAAAAGAATCGATCTCATTCAAATCATAATCTATATGGGATTTCCTAAATTATTAATTGAAGATAAACCACAAAGAGTCGAAGAATTACAGATGAATGTTCAAAAAGAACTTAATTGTGTCAATAGAAAACTCAACATTGCTATTACCAGAATTTCCAATCCGTACGGGCATCCTAATATTCTGGCAGAGTTTATCGCAGGCCAATTAAAAAACCGTGTTTCTTTTCGAAAAGCAATGAAAAAAGCTATTGAATTAACTGAACAGGCGAATACAAAAGGAATTCAAGTACAAATTGCAGGACGTATCGACGGAAAAGAAATTGCACGTGTTGAATGGATCAGAGAAGGCAGAGTTCCTTTACAAACAATTGACGCTAAAATTGATTATTGTTCCTATACAGTTCGAACTATTTATGGGGTCTTAGGAATAAAAATTTGGATATTCGTAGACGAAGAATAAAAAAACTTTATTTGTCTTTACATTTTATCCACCGATAAAAAACGAAAACTATGTAGTATAACACTATAACAGTAATAAAAAAACTGCAGTTTTCTTTTTTATGTTTAAGAAAAAAATAAGCAATTCTATAAGGTTGAATAAAAATTTTCATCAAAACTCCTTTGATATAATTGCTATGCTTAGTGTGTGACTCGTTGGTTTAGGATTCGATTAGATTAAGATAAAAACAAGAACTTACCTATTAAGAGCTAAGAGCAACTAATAACTATAATTAATAAATAACCTAAGCAACTCATTGCTTCGCATTATCTGGATCCAAAAAAATCAGTCAAGATATGATAGGCGGATCATATCATTGTAGCAACTGAATTTTTTTGTAAAAAAAAACGAATAAAGAAATATTATTATTAAGTTATGAAAGGTAATCGAAAAGTATGCGGATAAATGGAAGGATGAAAGAAAGAGAGAAAAAATTGAATATTAATGATATATGATTCCAATTTGGAAAGTCTATGAGGTCACTGTAAGAAAAGCAATGTAATAAAGCATCAATACAGATTCATTCATAATCATTAGATAAATCTGTTCCAAAAATAAAAAATTAAGAGCCTTGAGCCAATAAAAACTGAGAAAATTGACTCAAAAACGAATTAAAAAATCAAATGTAAAATTTCATGTAAGCGCTCCATTGTAGAATTCGGGCCTAATGATTAATCAAGAAGCGATGGGAACGACGGAACCCATGAATATAGAGGATTCTAGTGAAAAAAAATCTTAGTAATTCATTGGACAGGATGGCGGAATAAACCAGAAACTTGATTATCTATTCTTATTTTGATTCTGAGACCTCGTGGGATAAACATCAAACTGAAATAGATATGACAAGAGTAAATATTCGCCGGCGAAAAATATGTTTTCTGTTTTTTGTCAATAAAAGAATAATAAAATACGAAAAAAAAAAAAAGAAAAAGATAAAAGATAAAAGAAAATAAGGATTTGTTAGAATATTCTAACTCTAACAAAAACTACATTCGAGATGATGATATTACGTTTACGTTATTTTTTAATAATTTGAATAAATAGAATATAGAATTCATCTGGGATTCCATTTAGAAAAAGACATACACAAGTTTCGAAAATTTAGAAGAGATAAGCGGGAATTCAAAAAAATACCATGATTAATAGGATTAATCATTAACTACATCTATATCTTAATACAAGCTTTTTTGGTCCTTTTATTCGTGAGGAGCTGGATGAGAAGAAACTCTCACGTTCAGTTCTGTAGTAGAGATGGAATTTCTAATTTAGAAAAAACCCATCAACTATAACCCAAAAAGAACCAGATTTCGTAAACAACACCGCGGAAGACTAAAAGGAATATCTTCCCGTGGGAATCGTATTTGTTTTGGCAGATATGCTCTTCAAACACTTGAACCCGCTTGGATCACCTCGAGACAAATAGAAGCAGGGCGACGAGCAATGACACGAAATGTACGACGTGGTGGAAAAATTTGGGTACGTATATTTCCAGACAAACCAGTTACAATAAGACCCGCGGAAACGCGTATGGGTTCTGGGAAAGGATCCCCAGAGTATTGGGTAGCTGTGGTTAAACCTGGTAAAATCCTTTATGAAATGGGTGGTGTACCCGAAAATATAGCCAGAAAAGCTATTTCAATAGCAGCATCAAAAATGCCTATAAAAACCCAATTCATTATTTCTGAATAGGAATATAGAATTAAAAAGCTAAATAACATTTAAGAATAAAAAGATTAGAAGTTTTCATTTTTTGACAAACAATATTTTTTACTTCGTCCTTTGCATTAAAAGAAGAGATACAAAAAAATGATATGATTCAACCACAAACCTATTTGAATGTAGCAGACAACAGCGGGGCTCGAGAATTGATGTGTATTCGAATAATAGGAGCTAGTAATCGCCGATATGCTCATATTGGTGACGTTATTGTTGCTGTAATTAAGGAAGCAATACCAAACAGTCCTCTAGAAAGATCAGAAGTGATCAGAGCTGTAATTGTACGTACTTGTAAAGAACTCAAACGTAAAAACGGGACGATAATACGATATGATGACAATGCCGCAGTTGTCATTGATCAAGAAGGAAACCCAAAAGGAACTCGAGTTTTTGGGGCGATCCCGCGGGAATTGAGACAATTAAACTTTACTAAAATAGTTTCATTAGCTCCTGAGGTATTATAAAACCTAAATATCGATAGTTAGTATAGGATTCAAAAAATTGTATTCAAATAAAATTAATTCAATTAATAGATTGTGTATCACGCATATAGCCTTAAATACTTAATATTCAAATATTAATAATTGAATTCATATATTAATATATAATTCGTATATATCTATATATAAATAAAAGATATAAATAAAAGAAAAAGAACATGTTGATTATATCAAAATTATAGAACAATAAGGAATTTGAACTTATCATGGGTAAAGACACTATTGCTGATATAATAACCTCTATACGAAATGCTGACATGAATAGAAAGGGAACGGTTCGGATAGAATCGACTAACATCACCGAAAGCATTGTTAAAATACTTTTACGAGAGGGTTTCGTCGAAAACGTAAGGAAACATCGCGAAAACAAGCAATATTTTTTGATTTTAACCCTAAGACATAGACGAAATAAAAAAGAATCCTATAAAACTATTTTAAATTTAAAGAGAATAAGTCGACCGGGTCTACGAATCTATTCTAACTCTCAACGAATTCCACGAATTTTAGGCGGAATAGGAATTGTAATCCTTTCGACTTCTCAAGGTATAATGACAGATCGAGAAGCTCGACTAAAAAAAATTGGCGGAGAAATTTTGTGTTATATATGGTAATCCTTGGAATATAAAAATTGGCTATCCGGAACTTACCGTTTGTGAAAAAAAGGGGGGGGTTGTGGAATACCACCCCTGCTAAAAATAAAAAAGGTTAGAATGTTTTACCTCGAATGAAATTAATGAAATTAAAGAAAAAAACGAAGTAATGAAAGTTTTCTTTTTCAATCACTTCCGAACGGCATGGTTCTAGTTTGTTTAGATACTAAAGATTTGCTTGATTTGAGGTCATGCTTCGGAAAGGATTCGACATATTTTTTTATAGGTATACCTATAGGAGAAAAAGATAAAAATGTTAGTAAGGTCTTAGATCTAAGTTAAGCAGGGTACAGCCATTTTCTAGACTCCATAACAAGGATTCAAACGAGTAAGTGGTTTTTTCAATTTCAACATTCCTTTCACGAAGATAAAATTCAAGATTCAAAAATATCAAGAAACCTTTTTTTCCTCCAACAATAAGTCTATTAAGAGAATTAAGGAATAACAACTATGAAAATAAGGGCTTCCGTTCGTAAAATTTGTGAAAAGTGTCGACTAATCCGTAGGAGGGGGCGAATTATAGTAATTTGTTCCAACCCGAGACATAAACAAAGACAAGGATAATCTTACTAAAGAAAATAAAGACACTTCCAAAGAGCTGCAAAAAAAAAAAAAAGATCCGTTTTGACATGAAATGGATATATCCATATATTTCTTGTGAAATGAAAAAATATGGCAAAACCTATATTAAGAGTTGGTTCACGTAAAAATACACGTAGTGGTTCACGTAAAAATGTACGTAGAATACCAAAGGGAGTTATTCATGTTCAAGCAAGTTTCAACAATACCATTGTGACCGTTACAGATGTACGGGGTCGGGTTATTTCTTGGTCCTCCGCGGGTACTTGTGGATTCAGGGGTACAAGAAGAGGCACACCTTTTGCTGCTCAAACCGCAGCAGGAAATGCTATTCGAGCAGTAGTGGA